CACACTATTTATATTCTTTGAATTGAAAGAAATTAGAATTCTCAATTCTCTACAACGTCTAGACGATAAAATCTTTTCAGGAACAAAAAAATCATGATGTTTTTTGTCTCTCTTTCGAATTAGTCTTTGATATCTTGGGATAGATTCATCCAATTTATTTTTCTCGATATATTTTTGTTCTCGATATCTTTGAGGAGTTTGGTACTTACTCTTATGAACCAATGAAATACCTACGGTTTGATACATAATAAAATATCCGTCGTTTTTTACAGACAAACGAATGGGCTCGATAAAAAATATCCCCTTTTTATTCAATTCTATAGGAGTCAATTTTTTCCGAATCACCATTATATCCAGATTTATTTCTTTCCTTTGAATAGACGATATAGTAGTATCTCTTGGATTTCTCAGTCCAAGCAAGTAACAATATATCTTGATATTATTGATCATTCTTTCAGTTAAATTCGGACTTAAACCATCGTCTATTATCCATTGAAAAAGCAAATAGTGTTTCCGTAAGAAAATCATTTCTGGTCTCATCTTATTCCGGATCTTGTATTGTTTTTTCATTTTACCTTGGTTTTGTGCATATGATCTAAGGCCTCTTCGGCCTGCGGGTTCTTTTTCTTCTTGATTTCGATTCATTAATTCATAATATCTTTTTTCATTCGATAATCTAAAAAAATTCCATTTTTTCTTTTCATTGATGTTTTTATTAAAAAGAAGTAATTTGCTTGGTATAATCCATGGTTTGATTTTGTATACATTATAAAGTGGCACAAATTCTGAGAAGAACGGAAGTTTCAGATTCGTCGATATTGGGTTTAGGATTTCTTCATTCATTTCCATCCAATCAAAAAAAAGTTTCTTGTCATTGATTGGATTTCTTTCTAAATCTTGATGAATCGTCAGATAAAAAAGATTGTTTTTATCCATTTTATCTATTTTTTGGTAATTCTTACTTCCAATCTTAGTATTTATATTACTGTTATAATCCATTTTGGTCCAGGCCTCAATATCTATTTTTTGTCTTAGAAAAAAATTTATAATTGTCCAATCAAAATATTTTCTATCTGGATTTTTTTGCATATACATAATATCACCTTTTTCTAGATAATTATTGATAGGAATTTCTTCCAGGCTTTCAAATAAATTTTCTTTATAATTGTTGTAATTAAAAGTAATCTTTTGGTTGTTATTTAATTCTGATGGTGATCCATAAATAATATATGCGGACTTCTTCATTTCAGAATTAATAGATTTATATGATAAAAAATCATATATATAGTATTTTGGAAAATTATCTTTTTGGTTTGGTAATGGATATACTTTAAAATCCTTTTGTTTTTTTTGATAAAGTAATCGGTCTTTTTCATACGAATTCCATTTTGTTAAATCTTTATTTTGGGTCATACTACCTTCAGTGATTGTAGTTCGCCATTTTTGTGGTATTAATCCAGACCATCTAATCTGAGATAAATTGTATTGATAATGACCTCTTAACCAGTTTTTCCATTGATTCATTTCAGAACTTGTAAGTTTCGTATGTCTTAATTCGGAATGAAATATTCCTTGTGTTACAAAAGAATTTTTTATTTCAGTCTTAAGAAAAAAGGGGGTTCCATGATAGTCAAGAATAGATCTTTGCTTATACAAATTAATAATTTGGGTTTGTGATAATTTGTAAAATACATATGCTTGTGATAATGAGGATAAGTTAAAAAAAAGATGTGAATTCTTCTTACTATTCTTAATATAGTAAAGTGCACTTTTTAGAGTCGAAATATAGTGAATTTCTTTTTTGTTTTTTATTTCTTGGTTTGTTTTATTATTGTAAATGTATTTATCAAAACAAAAATTTCTCGATTCAAGAACGAGCTGTGTAGTAATTCTGGCAATATGAATGATACATAGAAAAATATCGATGTATATTCTTTTAATGAAAATTTTTATAAAAAAATATAATTTATAGATTAATCGAGTGCTTCTTCTTTTTATTTTTAATATTTGCGTTTGCCAACTATTTTTTGATGATTTTACTTTTCCATTATAACTTGTTTTGTTAGGACTACTTTTTTTATTGGCGTTATTGTTTTTTTCTTTCGTAAGACTCTTTGTTTTCTTTGTGATTGTGCTTGTTCTATCCGTCAGATTTTTCATTTTTTTTTCTCTCAGTGAATAATTTGTATTATCTGTAGATTTAATTTTTCTAAACGAGTCGTGAATTATCTGATTCCTGATTATAGAATCTTTTTTTTGGTTAGTTTCGCCGGATTCATACACCTTTCTCAATATAAATAATAGAGTTGGATGTACTTTTAAGAGTTCTTTTTTTATTCTTTTTAGAAACATAAATAAAACGTTTTTGATAACCTCTCTTTTTGGTTCTTTTGAGTATTGTATAAAATTTTTTGTTCTTTCTTTTAAAACTCTTAGAACTTGAAAATGATTATTTTTTGTTTTTCGAATTTTTTTTTTAAGTTCTTTAAAAATAGGCTTA